CACCTACTTTAAATTTTAGAGGGCATGCAAAAGGCGATAACCGATCTCGTCGTTAATAAAAAAATATAGATACTTATCATTCATTAGTAGGAGGCGAATCTTATGATAAAGAAGAAAAAAACCGAAATATACGCTTTAGGTCAACATATATCTATGTCGGCTCATAAAGCGCGAAGAGTCATTGATCAAATTCGTGGACGTTCCTATGAGGAAACACTTATGATACTAGAACTCATGCCCTATCGAGCATGTTATTCTATTTTTAAATTGGTTTATTCTGCAGCAGCAAATGCTAGTTACAACATGGGTTCTGACGAAACAAATTTAATAATTAGTAAAGCCGAAGTCAACGAAGGCACTACCGTGAAGAAACTACGTCCTCGAGCTCGAGGACGTAGTTTTCCAATAAAAAGACCTACTTGTCATATAACTATTGGAGTGAAAGACATATCTTTAGATGAAGATGAAGATGAATATATGACGATGATACATGAGAGTGTATATAATAAAAGTCGCGGAGGATTATGGGGCAAAAAATAAATCCACTTGGTTTCCGACTTGGTACAACCCAAAGCCATCATTCCGTTTGGTTTTCACAAACAAAAAACTATTCCGAAGGTTTAGAAGAAGATAAAAAAATAAGAGATTTTATCAAAAATTATGTACAAAAAAATATGAGAATATCCTCTGGCATCGAGGGAATTTCACGTATAGAGATTCAAAAAAGAATCGATCTAATCCAAGTCATAATCTATACGGGATTTCCTAAATTATTAATCGAAAATAGGCCGCGAGGAATCGAAGAATTAAAGACGAATCTACAAAAAGAGTTAAACTGTGTAAACCGAAAACTCAATATTTCTATCACAAGAATTGCAAAGCCTTATGGAAATCCTACTATTCTTGCAGAATTTATAGCCGGACAATTAAAAAATAGAGTTTCTTGTCGCAAAGCAATGAAAAAGGCTATTGAATTAACCGAACAAGCGGATACAAAAGGAATTCAAGTACAAATTGCAGGACGCATTGATGGAAAAGAAATCGCACGCATCGAATGGATCAGAGAAGGTAGGGTTCCCCTACAAACCATTCGGGCTAAAATTGATTATTGTGCCTATACAGTTCGAACTATCTATGGCGTATTAGGTATCAAAATTTGGATATTTATAGATGAAGAATAAAAAAACCTTCCTCAGCTTTTCTTTTTTTTTTTACCCCAAAATCCAACAAAAAATAAGAAACACGTTCATTTTTTTGATTTTTTTGATTGAAGATAAAAAAAAGAGCTCTTAATTCCGTAATTCTTTAATTCTATAGGGTTGAATAAAAAGTCGATTAAATGTTTGATATAATTGCTATGCTTAGTGTGTGACTCGTTGGTTTTTTAGGAATAAGGTTCAAAAAAAACAAGCCTCCCTAATATGAATTAATAACTATAGAACTAAGAACCAACTCATCGCTTCGCATTATCTAGATCCAACCAAGCAGTCAAGATATGAAAAATTTTTCATATCATTGTAGCAACTGAAATTTGTTTTGCATAAACTAAAAGAGTAAAAAATAGGATTCTCAGGTGTGAAACGGAATATAGAAAAAAGTGTAGATAGAGGGGTGAGAGAAAGAGAGAAAAAAATAGAAATGATATAGAATTCCAATATGTAAGGTCTATGAGCGATTTAGTCATCTCATAAAAACAATGTAATAAAGCATCAATACTGATTTATATTTATACATAATTAAATAAATGATTATAGATCTAAAACAAAAAACTAAGAGCCTTGAGCCAATAAAGACTGAGAAAATTGACTCAAGAACAAATTTCATTAAGAGCTCCGTTGTAAAATTAAGACCTAACCATTAAACAAGAAGCGATGGGAACGATGGAACCCATGAATGTAGAAGATTTTATTGAAACCCAATCCTAACGATTCATTGGTCGGGATGGCGGAAGAAACCGAGAAACAATTCATCTATTCTGATCTGAGAAGTAATGAATTAACTTTACAACTGAAATAGATAGTAGAGGAAATATTCGCCCGCGAAAACAGTCTTTTTTGGATTGCTACATTTTGTATTTGGCTCAATCCGATACGATAAAATGAAAAAAAAATGGAATATTGAATATTTTCAATAAAAAGAAATATATGTTTAATAGGTTTAGTTATATATCCAAAATACCCAAACAAGGTATACAAATCACTAATAGATTAGATTCAATGTCAAAGAATCCCGCGATTTCATCTATTATTAATTAAATATATATATATATCAATTCAAATTAAATATTTTGAATCCTTTTTTCGCGAGGAGCTGGATGAGACGAAACTCTCACGTCCGGTTCTGTAGTAGAGGTGGAATTCAGAAAGAACCATCAACTATAACCCCAAAAGAACCAGATTTCGTAAACAACATAGAGGACGAATGAAGGGAATGTCTTATCGAGGTAATCATATTAGTTTCGGTAAATATGCTCTTCAAGCGCTTGAACCCGCTTGGATCACATCTAGACAAATAGAAGCGGGGCGCCGGGCAATGACACGAAATGCGCGTCGTGGTGGAAAAATATGGGTACGTATATTTCCCGACAAACCAGTTACAGTAAGACCCACAGAAACACGTATGGGTTCGGGTAAAGGCTCTCCTGAATATTGGGTAGCTGTTGTTAAACCAGGACGAATACTTTATGAAATGGGTGGAGTCGCAGAAAATATAGCCAGAAAAGCAATTTCAATAGCAGCATCCAAAATGCCTATCAAAACTCAATTTATTATTTTGGGATAAGAATGTAGAATCAAAGAAAATAAATCCTGGGAATGAAAAATGCAAGGTTTCTTTTTTTCTTTTTTGACAAAAAATATTTCTTTTTTTTCTTCGCCCTTTGCATTGAAAGAACAAATAAAAAAATGATTCAACCCCAGACACATTTGAATGTAGCAGATAACAGTGGGGCTCGAGAATTGATGTGTATTCGAATCATAGGAGCTAGTAATCGCCGATATGCTTATATCGGTGACGTTATTGTTGCTGTGATTAAAGAAGCAGTACCAAATATGCCCCTAGAACGATCAGAAGTGGTCAGAGCTGTAATTGTACGTACCTGCAAAGAACTTAAACGCGACAACGGTATGCTAATACGATATGATGACAATGCCGCAGTTGTCATTGATCAAGAAGGAAATCCTAAAGGAACTCGCGTTTTTGGTGCGATCGCACGGGAATTGAGGCATTTAAATTTTACTAAAATAGTTTCATTAGCGCCCGAGGTATTATAATAGTCTTAAAATTTAAGATGAGACTACGATATAGTTATAGTAGGGTATTGGAAAGAAATAGATTCAAATTTATTTAGTAGATTGTGTTTCACGCATATACCTTTAATTTAATAATATAATTTTTTTGTATGAAAAAAAATAAGTCAAAAAAAACATGTTGATTATATACAAATTTGGGGGCAACAAGAATTTTAGTCCATCATGAGTAGGGACACTATTGCTGACATATTAACCTCTATACGCAATGCGGATATGGATAGAAAAAGAGTCGTTCGAATAGCATCTACTAATATCACCGAAAACATTGTAAAAATACTTTTACGAGAAGGTTTTATCGAAAATGTGAGGAAACATCGAGAAAGCGACAAATCCTTTTTGGTTTTAACCCTGCGCCATACAAGAAATAGAAAAGGGCCCTATAGAAATCTTTTAAATTTAAAACGGATCAGTCGACCTGGTCTACGAATCTATTCTAACTATCAAAGAATTCCTAGAATTTTAGGCGGAATGGGAGTTGTAATTCTTTCTACTTCTCAAGGTATAATGACAGATAGAGAGGCTCGACTAAAAGGAATAGGCGGAGAAATTTTGTGTTATATATGGTAATCCTTCTTATATCTGCCAGAGGGCGTATCCTTTAGGAACGCCCCAACAAATATTCGAGGGATTCGGCGATTTTGCAACTTTAACATGAGTTTCCGTGGGAATACGATCCGACAAAATTTCAAGAAACTCATTTTATTCCAAGAAGTCGATTTAAAATTAAGTTTAAGGAATTAAAAATATGAAAATAAGAGCTTCTGTTCGTAAAATTTGTGAAAAATGTCGACTAATTCGTAGACGGGGGCGAATTATAGTAATTTGTTCCAACCCGAGACATAAACAAAGACAAGGATAGTGTAAAAAAAAAAACTCTCTCAAAGACCCGATGGACAAATAAAAAAGATCTGTTTTGACAAGAAATGGATATATCCATATATCTACATATTTATGAGATGATAAAATATGGCAAAAACTATACCAAAAGTGGGTTCGCGTAGGAATGTACGTATTGGTTCACGTAAGAATACACGTAGAATACCAAAGGGAGTTATTCATGTTCAAGCAAGTTTCAATAATACCATTGTGACTGTTACAGATGTAAGAGGCCGGGTGGTTTCTTGGTCTTCGGCTGGTACTTGTGGATTTAGAGGTACAAGAAGAGGGACACCTTTTGCTGCCCAAACGGCAGCTGGAAATGCTATTCGTACAGTAGTCGATCAAGGTATGCAACGAGCAGAAGTCATGATAAAAGGTCCCGGTCTCGGAAGAGATGCAGCATTACGGGCTATTCGTCGAAGTGGTATACTATTAACTTTCGTACGGGATGTAACTCCTATGCCACATAATGGCTGTAGACCTCCTAAAAAAAGACGTGTATAAAAAAAAATATGAAAGAAATTTCAAGAGAAATAAACGATTCGATCAAATAATATTATATTACTATGGTTCGAGAGAAAGTAACAGTATCTACTCGGACACTACAGTGGAAGTGTGTTGAATCAAGGACAGACAGTAAGCGTCTTTATTATGGACGCTTTCTTTTGTCTCCACTTAGGAAAGGTCAAGCCGACACCATAGGCATTGCGATGCGAAGAGCTTTACTTGGAGAAATAGAAGGGACATGTATTACACGCGCAAAATCTGAAAAAATACCACACGAATATTCTACCATAGTGGGTATTCAAG